AAATGCATTTTATGACATTTCAATCTGACAATAGCAACATAATAACATCACCGCAATTTTGATAAAAAAAAACAACAAAAGAAGGGGTCAAGTCAAATAGTCTTCTTCAAAATCTACATACTATGGCTAGGAATGTGGTACTAAGGAATTCCCGGCATCTCGTAGAAAAAGAGTATAAACAAACAAAAGGCTTTTTAGAATTTCATTTTTTATCATAGATAATCATAATTACTAAAAATAATTTGGTTCTTTTTACAAATTTGATGTCGATAAATCCGCGAGTCTAGAAATTCATTTCGGACAATTGAACCTTCTCGAACTGTTTCTTTTTAAGAACCAAAAAGATTTGTGCCAAAATAACAGATGCGAAGAAGAACAAAAGGCCTTGTACACGTAATGGATCTTGAAGTACTATTTCTGCATCTCCCTGACCAAATCCGCCCACATTAGGATTACTTGTCAACGGTTGATCCAATTTGATAGATTCGCCTTCTGAAATAAGAAGTTCTGGCCCCCGAGGGATAATATCAACCACTTGACGTCCATCCGATGTATCCGCTATGGTTATTTCGTATCCCCCCTTTTCTTTTCGTAGGATTTTGCTTACTATACCTGATGCTGTAGCATTATAAACTGTATTGTTACTCTTGCTCCCGTCAGGATAAATCTGGCCCCTTCCCCTGTTTCCGCCTACGTAAATAGGATATTTTAAGAAGTGAATGTCTTTCTTAGTAGCGGGGTCGGGGGAAAGAATAGGAAAGGTTATTTCACTATATTTCTGACCAGGAACAGGGCCTATGACAAGAATATTCTTTTGATTGGGGCGATAGCTCTGAAAAGACAGATTGCCCATCTTTTCTTTTATCTCGGGGGAAATACGATCGAGAGGGGCTAATTCAAAACCCTCTGGTAAAATAAGAACAGCCCCCACATTCAAAGCGCCTTTTTTACCATTAGCAAGAACTTGTTTCAGTTGCATATCATAAGGAATTCGAACAACTGCTTCAAATACAGTATCGGGAAGTACCGCTTGCGGAACCTCAATATCGACCGGTTTATTAGCTAAATGGCAATTGGCGCATACAATACGTCCAGTCGCTTCTCGTGGATTTTCATAACCCTGCTGTGCAAAAATGGGATATGCATTTGAAATGGATGTACGAGTTATGATATATATCATGAGCGATACGGAAATAGATCGAGTAATCTGTTCCTTTATCCAAGAAAAAGTATTTCTAGTTTGCATGGTCCAAGCATTGATCCCAAAAATTTCTACAATAAATTGGGGTAGGTCACTAATGGAGTTTCCTATCCACGATTCTGTTATTTACTGGAATAATTTGACTGGATTAATAGAAATTAATTTCTATTTTTATAGGAATATAGGAGGAATCCGCGGGATGGCTAGAAATATAAAGCGATTTTCAACGCTTTGCTTATATACAACTACAAAGTAAGAAACATTATAATTGGATTAGGTAGATAATTTTTCAGTCATTCATTGAATGATAAATCACTACAAGTGACGGAGATACGCGATTTAAATAACGGAAAATCCAATATTTGAAAATTGTATCTACAATGACTGGAAAAGTGGAAACAAGGCCAGATATAATTTGATCATTCTGAACAAATCCAAAATCCTTGTAGACAAAGCCAATCAGCAGTTCCCAACCATGCGGCGAATGAAATCCGATACACAAATCAGTTAATAAAAGAAGAGAAAAAGCTTTTATTGTGTCACTTAAGTTATATAGGAATTCCTGAGCCCAAGAGTTAAGAATAAAAAGTTCTTTATTACCCAAAATAGAATAACCACTTAGAATAATGAAACAGATTATATTTGTCGAGAAGTGCAAAATCGTATGAATACGACCCTCGTTGTGTATCTTGATTAATTGGATTGTTTCTTTGTGAATTCCTATACCAAGGTTTTGTAGATGTGTCTCCGAGTATTCCTTGATCATTTCCTCTAACAAGAGAAGTTCCTCTAATTCTATAAATTTTTCTAGAATACTCTTTTCTTCAATATCATTCAAAAAAGTTTCGGATTGCCTAGTATTACACCAATTAGTAACCCAAGATTCCAGACTTTTTTGAAATGAGAGAGAAATCCACCAGGGCAAAAATACTATAGATGCAAGATATAAAAGAGGAGTGAATGCTTTCTTTTTTGCCATTTTTCACTGTGAATTGTTAATGAACCCATCTCATCCGTCGACTCTATGTAATCTAATATTTCTCTCACGCATCAGTTCTATTAAAAGTCTCAATTCCAACAAGTAAAAAGGGGGGAATTTCCTTATTTAGAAATGGTTGATTATGAGATATTTCAATTTTTTTCTTATTTTTTTTTATTGAGTTGTGTATATTTCGATACATATAAAAGATCCCCAAAAGAGTTTTTTTATACTTGTTCCATATATGTCTGCTTTGACTCGAATGAATGTTCTGAAGAAACCTCGATTAAGTTATGTTATATATGTTATAGAATTATTCTTGCGTTTTTGCCCTTCTGCTGAGAAAGCATTCATTTCTCGGCTCATTTCTTAAAATACTTCAATTGGTACACGCAAGAAATAGGCCAATTCAGCAGCTTTTTGTTCCATTTCCCGTGGAGTAAAATTCTCATCAGTACGAGTCAATGGAATGGCTCCCTGGCCTCTGATATCCATATAAAGGACACGCCGAGCATAAATACCCTCTTTAACTTCTATTCTGATGGACTGAATATCTTTTATAAAAAATCGGAGGAAGACCCGACGATTTTTTCCAGGAAATCCCCAACGAAAGATACACACTATTCCGTCTTTTCTATCAAATCGATCATAACCACTACCTACATTCCACGAAATTGTGCACCACAAATAGGAGCTAATAAAAAGACCCGCGATCCCGTAGAAAGACATCACAATTCCTTGTGGAAAAAAAACTATTTGCTGAGACGGAAATAAAGATATCAAATTTCTACCAAGATAACTCGAGGTTCCAACCAACAAGAATCCTAATGAACCTAAAAAAAGGATAACAGCCCAGCAGAAATTACTTGTTTTTCGAGCCCCCGTTATAGGTTCTATCCATATATGTTCTGATCGACAACTCATACTTTATCCAGTTACTTTTTTTTATTGAGAGAATACCCCAAATGAATTTGACTTTAGTCCGTTTGTTTCCGAAGTAACCCGCATCAACTAGTACTAGTTTGATGTGAACCTTTAGGAGTAATTCATTAAATTGGTTAGATCTAAACTAATAACATACCCTTCGTATGATCTCACTAAAGATAGCCACATGCATATAGATAGACCAACTTTACAGTTCAGCCATCCGCCGATTCGGGTCTATTTGAAAATCGCTAGAATATAGTATTTTCTGGAGACATAAGAGTTTTTCGGCGGAAGCCGCTTATACCAATTTGTCTAAATGGATATCTGTGTTATGATACAAGCGTAAATTTTGAAAAAAAAAAATAGATGAGAGTTTGTGCCATCGGCTCTAAACAATCTTGTTTTTTTGAACATGAAGAAATAAAGAAGCCATTGCGATTGCCGGAAATACTAGGCCTACTAAAGGGACCAAAACAGAGGGAAAGTTAAGAGTTGTCATAGAATGGGTACCTCGATTTACTATTTGTACCTGTTATTTTTATTTAGATTTTATATTTATTATTTAGAATATAAAGATATCTTATTATATATAAAGAATAAAGATATCTTATTATAATTTGATAATTCTAAATTGGAATTATATATACTTATATCTATACTTAATATCTATTCTATTAAGTATAGATATAAGTATATATCTAAGTGAGTATATAATGTAGTTTTTCATTTCATCTTTCTACATGAAAGATTTGAAAGGATATGAATGCGATATTATTTTATTCATTTTTTGCTCTTGTCTTCGAATTTCATTTACTAAGCACTTAAAAATAAATTAGATTCTATTTATATTGAAGGGTTTGTTAGAATGCCATCCAGCAGGGATTCTTAGTAAAAATAAGATTATCGTAAGATATAGAAAGATAAAAAATTCTATATTTTCTATATTTTATAGATTAGATTTTAATTTAATTATATATGACGAGAAGAAGATATTTTTTATTTGCCTACTTTCACGAAAATAAGAATTTCATCTTTTATCTTGTTGATAGAGACTTCTTGATCAATAATCAGAAATATAGAAAAAAGAGGCAGATTTTCTATTTTCTGTGACTTTTGATTCTTTGATACAATTAGATCTTATGTCAACAAAGACAACCCTATTCGTCTAATTTTGATTCAAAGGAAAGAAAGTGTGGAGTTGAAATAACTCACTCAGAACGCTTTTTAAAGGATTACGTGGTACGATTAGATCGAATAAGCCCTTCTGAAATAAATACTCAGACGCTTGTGAACCGTCGGGTACTGTTTTATTCAATGTTTGTTCAATTACTCTTTTACCCGCAAAGGCAATGTAGGCATTGGGTTCGGCAATAATGATATCCCCCAACATACCAAAACTAGCTGTCACCCCACCGGTAGTAGGAGATGTAAGGATTGGTACATAGAATAACTTTTTATTTGATTGATAATCATATAAAGCAGAAGATATTTTAGCCATTTGCATCAAGCTCAAACTTCCTTCTTGCATGCGTGCCCCTCCAGAAGCACACACTATAATAAGAGGTAGAAATTCTTTAGTAGCGTATTCAATCAAACGGGTAATTTTCTCCCCCACTACGGATCCCATACTACCCCCCATAAACTGAAAATCCATAACCGCAATTGATACGGTAATACCGTTTAGTTGCCCTATGCCTGTTTGAACAGCCTCGGTTAATCCTGTTTTTCTTTGATAAGAATCGATACGCTTTTTATAAGGCTCCTCCTCCGAATGAAATTGAATGGGATCCAGAGAGACCATGTCTTCATCCATAGGCTCCCAAGTACCCGGATCGATCGAAAGTTCAATTCTATCTGAACTACTCATTTTCAAATGATATCCACATTGTTCAC